CAGGCGCGGCGATCAGTTGGACCTTTGATTAATTAACATCTCTTTTTTTGATTGACCTCCTCCTTTCTTTAATATCCAGGAGGTCAAATTAAGATTGCTGTTCCAGTTAGTGTTTCAGTCGAATTCGATCGAAGAAGATCCGAATCACGCTCTGTAGGATTTGAACCTACGACATCGGGTTTTGGAGACCCACGTTCTACCGAACTGAACTAAGAGCGCTTTCTTATCATAAAAGATAAGACTGTAAAGAAAAGGATTGGCCCCAATACATCTTGTATGCATACACTATACAATATCGTAAGAATGGAAGATTCTATATGATATGTCCAACGCGAATTGATCTCGAAAAATCCCTCGTTACTGCTCAAAGGAGCAGTAATAAGTAGGGATGACAGGATTTGAACCCGTGACATTTTGTACCCAAAACAAACGCGCTACCAAGCTGCGCTACATCCCTTCCATTGGTCTACAGTGTCATTGTAGAGAATTCCTGTCTTGTTTTCCACATCGTTATCTCCTCTATTAAAATCTAGAATTTTTATGTCTATTTCGTCTTTTTGGTCTCATTTAACATATAATAATAGTAAAATACTTCTATCTATATGAAATATGGAATGGAACCCCTAGGAAAAATAAATGAGTCTTTTGGGGGAATATTGGGAAATAAAAGGACGTTTTTTTCTGTATTTAACAAAAAGTTAATCTTATTTACTGGATGATTGTACATTTCAATATGTCTTAGGTATTACAATAAAATGAAGGAGGTTTTTCAATGCGAGATCTAAAAACATATCTTTCCGTGGCACCGGTACTAAGTACTCTATGGTTCGGTTCTTTGGCAGGTTTATTGATAGAGATTAATCGTTTTTTCCCGGATGCGTTGACGTTCCCTTTTTTTTCATTCTAGTTATTGGCGTGGGAAGGAATAAAGAAGATTAGAGATACAATTAAATAGCAGCCCCTTTTTTCTCTTTTTTCCCTTTTTAGAATAAGGGAGGAAAGAGAAAGAATAAAAGTGCATTCAACAGCTGCTAGACTCGGGTTCCGCTTGGAATTAAATTAATATGAAATTTCTATGGAAGTCGAATACAAACTGTGGTTCTAGGGAAAGAGTATTATACAAGATACTTATATGAAATACTGTACTGTGATTTGAAATATAGTTTAGAAATCTTTCTATCTTATTTCCTATATTGATATTGAATTGATTGTAGTGAAATCTTGCATAAGAGGATAGCAAGTTACAAATTCTATTTTGTTTTTTCCTTCCTTTCCTCTTTTTAGTTTCGGATTGAAAGAGGAAGAGTTGAGTAAATGAAAAATCCAAAGGAGGTTCATGGCCAAGGGTAAAGATGTGCGAATACCGGTTCTTTTGGAATGTACCGCTTGTGTTCGAAACGGTGTTAATAAGGAATCAACGGGCATTTCCAGATATATTACTCAAAAGAACCGGCACAATACGCCTAATCGATTGGAGTTGCTAAAATTCTGTCCATATTGTTACAAGCATACGATTCACGGGGAGATAAAGAAATAGATCGAACCGAGCACCTTCGCGCCCTTAGCTTACAAGGAAAGGGAAAAAATGACATTATATATATATTAACATAATATTTAACATAGTTAAAGATAATTATAAACAAACCAAATCCTATTTATTCTAATTAGCGATACGGCTGAAATAGGATTAAGAAATAAACTAACCAAACCATGGATAAATCCAAGCGAACTTTTCTTAAATCCAAGCGATCTTTTCGTAGGCGTTTGCCCCCGATCCAATCGGGGGATCGAATTGATTATAAAAACATGAGTTTAATTAGTCGATTTATTAGTGAACAGGGAAAAATATTATCTAGACGAGTGAATAGATTGACCTTGAAACAACAACGATTAATTACTATTGCTATAAAGCAAGCTCGTATTTTATCTTTGTTACCTTTTCTTAATAATGAGAAACAATTTGAAAGAACCGAGTCGACCACTAGAACTCCTAGTCTTAGAGCCAGAAAAAGATAGGTTTACTCTTTCTTCACTTGAATTCAAATCCCCATCCGAACTCAAATGCGGATTGATATTTTGTTGGAAAAATCCAAGAATCCGGATTGAATTCTCGTGTCGTAAGAAAAAAAAAGAATTTGGGAAGAATAAATTTTTTTATTGAACGTGTTGATTCATTTTTATTTTTACTACTTTCTCATATATATTTTATCATATTCTATTCATTTTTATTTTATTTTTATTCGACCCTCCCGGAGTTCATTCTCCGGGCAACTCCCTTTAACCGGTGGATTCCTTTCAACTTACTTCTTTTATGATCTCATTGGAAATCATATAAAGACAATTCCTATTTGATATAGCTATTTGTGCAAGTATTTTACGATTAAGAAGCAACTGTCTCTTGTACAGATCATTTATTAATCTACTATAACTATAGCATACCCCCCTTTCACGAATTGCTGCATTTATTCGAGTGATCCACAAACGACGAAAATTGATTTTTTGCTTATCCCTATCCCGATGAGCCGAAACCAAAGCTCTTATTTTTTGTTGAGTAATAGTTCGAGTAAGTCTTGAATGAGCCCCCCGAAAGCTTGATGCAAATAAACGAATTTTTGTTCTACGTCTCCGAGCGATATATCCCCGTCTAATTCTGGTCATTGAATAAATGAAACTTTAACGAATAACTAATAGATTTCCTTTCTTTTAGTTATTCTTTTGCCCCTTTCCTAGTATATTAATAACAAAACGGATTTTTCCAATGTATAAACTAAAAATTCCAATGGCTTTGGCTACTATAACCTTCCCAACCACTATTTTTTATTTTTTCTAGGCATTTCACCTCGAAATACGAAATTGTACTATATATACTAGGTATTAAAAAAATAGAACTGATAAAGAAATAGTGGATTCCATCGTTTCTATGGTTACTTCTTAAACGGTGAGGTCTTCTCTATACACCGGAGCCTTTACTTCATTTAATCAATGTTATTGCTAACTTGTATAGTTCACATTCTTCGGCTCTACCCATGAATTATTCAGTAATAGGTCTTTCACAACGAGCTCTACCTATACAGTAACGGTATTTAATTATGAAGGTTGGCTGGGTAGCTGACCCTGTTAGTCCGTTCTTACAAGAGGCGTCTATGTTAACTAAGATTTCCTCCGCTTAATGGATAGCCATTTGCTACCAATGGAGAACTGCTTCTCATCTTGAATTGAGGTGAGTGGATTTACACCAATAGAAACCATAAATTTCATACACAATAAAAGGGATCTGATTCATTTTCTTATTTTTAGATAGGAAATGTAGTTCGTTTTTCCCTTCTATCCTATTTGATCATTGATATTCGAACATTGTTCTCTTTCCTTTGTTCTAGTTCATGATCTGAACGAGTCGCACATACACCCTAGTACATGTTCCTCGACGCTGAGGGCATCCCCGAAGCGCGGGGGATTTTGTGACATTTCTAATTGGCTGTCTTGTATTTCTAATAAGTTGTTTAATCGTTGGCATGTTGAATCATATACATAATGGGCTGGTTTAGATCGATCCTAACCGGATGATTTTGAATTACTTTTATTCAATAGATTCAATAGAAGAGTAAATCAAAGTCATAGAATATTAAACTCGGCAGGGTTAACTTCAAATCACGAATTGACGCGAAATACAGGCTATTGTCATTCAACCGCTACAAGATCAACAATCCCATAAGCTTGGGCCTCTGTTGCTGACATAAAAATATCTCTTTCCATGTCTTCGGATACAACCCATATGGGTTTGCCCGTTCTTTGTACATAAACCCTTGTCAGGGTTTCACGCAGTTTCAGCAGTTCTCCCACTTCCAGGATGAATTCTCCCGTTGCTACTTCAGAAAAAGAACCAGCAGGTTGATGGATCATTACCCTGATGATATAAGATAATAAAAGGTTTCTCTATTTCGCATGATGAGGGGAAGATAAAAGAAACATAAAAGAATAACAAGAAAAAAAGATAGAATCGAACAACCGTACGGGCATTATGCATTGCATACGGCTTTACAATAAAATTGACCCTTACCTTTCATCAAAGAAATAAAAAAATAGGATCGATCAGACCCCGGTCGGTAAATGATCAACTTACCACCCTTCCTTTCGGAGGAATTCAAAAATACTATGATGGCTCCGTTGCTTTATATATTTATTATATTTTTTTGTCTGTGATTTGTCTGTCATTCAGCAATCCCAAAGTTGCTTTTTTATTTGATCAAATAAACTAAGGAAAAAAGAAGATTCTTTTTTTTTCGCTCTATAAATATTGTTAAGAGACCCCTGGTGTGAAAAAAAAGTTTGTGACGCTGAACTGGACTTCCGATAATAAAATAGGAAATACCTTTTTCTCATATTACTCTCTCGATACATAATCTAATGTTTTGAAAACAAAATTCCTTATATCGAATTCAAAGTGCCATGCTATTATTACTTAATATTCATATTTCATATGGCGAAGGCATAGTCTTCCTTTTTCTCTCAAATAAAAGCCTCATTGGCGCCAAGCGTGAGGGAATGCTAGACGTTTGGTAATCTCTCCTCCGACCAGGATAAAAGATCCCATTGAAGCGGCTGCTCCCATGCATATTGTATGTACATCTGGTTGCACAAATTGCATAGTATCATAAAGAGCCACCCCCGGTATTACCCATCCGCCAGGAGAGTTTATAAACAAATACAGATCTTTGGTATCATCCTCGATACTGAGATATATCATAAGACCAATAAGTTGATTTGAGATCTCGCTATCAACCTCTTGACCTAAAAAAAGTAATCGTTCTCGATAAAGTCGGTTGATTAGGGTAAAATTGTATCCCTTCGGAACCGTACAGGCGCCTTTTGACGCATACGGTTCAAAAAAAATCAATGTGTAGATTTCAATTCTTTTTCTTTTTTCATAGCAAGTTCTTTCTAACTTATAATAAATAATAAAAGGATTTTCTTTTATTTTTTACTAAACACGAGTTTGTCTT